TGATATCTTGAGCAGTTACATATCCAGGACCTCTGACACAAATAGACGCTTCGCAAGTCCCATATAAATTACTTTTCAATACAATTTCTTTTAAATTAATTAAAATCTCATGGACCGATTCTTGAATACCCGTTATAGTAGAATATTCATGCGGGACGTTCTCAGATTTTACACGTGTGATACATGTTCCTTCTATTTCTCCAAGCAAAGCTCTTCGCATCGCAATGCCTATTGTGTCGGCTTGGCCTTTCATAAGTGGAGAGAGAATAAAGCGCCCATAATAAAGACGTTTACTGTCTGTTCTTGATTCAACACATTTCCACTGTAGTGTCCGAGTGGATACTGTTACTTTTTCTCGAACCATAGTAATATTATTTTATTTGATTGAATTTGAATCATTTATTTCTCTTGTTTCTCTTTAAATTTCTTCACTGTTCGTTTCCTATACACGTCTTTTTTTCGGAGATCTACAGCCATTATGTGGCATAGGGGTTACATCCCGTACGAAAGTTAATAGTATACCACTTCTACAAATAGCGCGTAATGCTGCGTCTCTTCCGAGACCGGGACCTTTTATCACGACTTCTGCTCGTTGCATACCTTGATCAATTACTGTACGAATAACGTTTGCTGCTGCAGTTTGAGCGGCAAAAGGTGTCCCTCTTCTCGTACCCTTGAATCCACAAGTACCGGCGGAGGACCAGGAAACCACTCGACCCCGTACATCTGTAACCGTGACAATGGTATTATTGAAACTTGCTTGAACATGAATAACTCCCTTTGGTATTCTACGTGCACTCTTACGTGAACCAATACGTCCATTCCTACGTGAACCAATTCTCGGTATAGCTTTTGCCATATTTTAGCATCTCATAAATATGAGTCCGGAATATATGGATATATCCATTTCATGTCAAAACATATTTCTTATTTTTACATTGAACCCTTTATCGAGTCTGATTATCCTTGTCTTTGTTTATGTCTGGGGTTGGAGCAAATTACTATAATGCGCCCCCGCCTACGGATTAGTCGACACTTTTCACAAATTTTACGAACGGAAACTCTTATTTTCATATTTATCATTCCTTATCTTAATTCTGAATCTACTTCTTGGTAGAAAAAAAGTTTCGTTAAATTTTTCATCTTGAATCGTATTTAATAAAAACCACCTAATCTTTCGAATTCTTGTTTCGGAGTCGATAAATTATACGTCCTCTCGTTGAATCATAACGACTTACTTCAATTTTGACTTTATCGCCTGGCAATATCCGTATAAAACTACGTCGTATCTTTCCTGAAACATAACCTAGAATCAGATCTTCATTATCTAACCGAACCCGGAACATGCCGTTGGGAAGTGATTCAGTAATTAAACCTTCATGAATCCATTTTTGTTCTTTCATTCCAGGTAAAGCCCCCTTGAAGTATCAACTAAATGTACGAGAAACGATATTAGACAACTTCTTTTTTTACAAATAGAAAGAGAGTCGGATCCCATTTGGATATTAAAAGGATTACCATTATTAAAAGGATTACCATATAGAACACAACAACTCTCCGCCGATTCTTTCTAGTCGAGCTTCCCGGTCTGTCATTATACCTCGAGAAGTAGAAAGAATTACAATTCCCATCCCACCTAAAATTCTAGGAATTCGTTGAGAGTTAGAATATATTCGTAGACCAGGTCGACTGATCCGTTTTAAATTTAAAAAATTCCTACAGGGTCTTTTCCTATTCCTTCTATGTCGCAGGGTTAAAACCAAAAAATATTTGTTTTTTTCTTGATGTTTTCTTACGTTTTCGATAAAACCCTCGCGGAAAAGTATTTTAACAATATTTTCAGTAATATTAGTAGATGCTATGCGAACAACTCGTTTTTTATCCATATCAGCATTTCGTATAGAGGTTATTATCTCAGCAATAGTGTCCCTACCCATGATGAACTAAAATTATTGGTGTCTCAAAATTGGATTATAGTTAACATGTTTTTATTTTTTTTTTATTGGTTTATGAATATGAATTTGAAAGATATATACGTGAGACACAATCTAGGAATTAATCTAGTTCTTAATTTCTTTCTTTCTAAAGAATTTACGATCTCGTTTTATTTTATAATACCTCGGGAGCTAATGAAACTATTTTAGTAAAATTTAATTGTCTCAATTCCCGAGGGATTGCACCAAAGATTCGAGTTCCTTTTGGATTTCCTTCTTGATCAATCACAACTGCGGCATTGTCATCATATCGTATTATCATACCGCTGTCACGTTTAAGTTCTTTACAGGTACGAACAATTACAGCTCTGACTACTTCTGATTTTTCTAGGGACATGTTTGGTAATGCTTCTTTGATCACAGCAACAATAACGTCACCAATATGAGCATATCGACGATTGCTAGCTCCTATGATTCGAATACACATCAATTCTTGAGCCCCGCTGTTATCCGCTACATTTAAATAAGTCTGAGGTTGAATCATATCAATTTTTTAGTCTATTCTT